TAGAACTCGATTTGATTAGAATAATGTAAAATAGGAATATATGGTAATTCAAGAGACAACTTTTTATTCTTCATTATAAAAAATATATTATAATAAAAAATCGAATAAACAAACGTTCCAAATTTCTAACTCTAATTATTCGAACTCATAAGAATAATAACTTATTAGGATCACATTATACGGTTGTTTTTTTATTATTAGTATTCCTAAATATTAATAGAAGGAATATCTGTATTCTCCAAATATCAATACTAAGACAGGAGGGTTATGAAAAACACGAAAGCCCCCTATCGGATTTGAACCGATGACTTACGCCTTACCATGGCGTTACTCTACCACTGAGTTAAAAGGGCCCTTTTTATTAAATTCCTGACTGAGTTACTATACGGATAAACTAGATATATGTACATATATTCTATACATAAGTATATGCAATAGACTCATAGCGGGTTGTGGACTATTCCGTTTTTCTTTACCTAGTATAGTTAAAAAGAAAAGGTTTATTGATATCAATGCAATAAATTGTTTCAATTTCACAATGACCCTAATTACTTTTATTGAATTTCCCCCATCTGAACCTCATTCACTTGATACATGTACTTCCCAATTCGATTTAGGCATAGATCCAAGATCTTTCATCGAATCATATGATCAAGAGATTCTACTTGTCTCCTGAACTAAATTTATTAGGTAAAAATTTGTAGATTATTTTTTTATTCCGGATTTCCATTTCTCTTTTTTTTGATTTCCAAGTTTAGTGGGGGGATATAGATAGGTATATATCATCTTAACAAAGGTAAATCAATGAATGAAGAGTGGAAGAAATGAAGTGAAAACCTTTTCTGAAAGACAAATTACTCCATGCGAGTATCTTAGACTTCATATTCTTTTGTTTTTTATTTAGAGATTCTTTTCTTTTTATAGATAATATCTAATCTAATAAAAAGAATTTCACTTTCTAGAATCAATTCGCAATTTTTCGAATTTATATAGAATCCATCTATATAGATAAATATAGAATGTCGATTTGAATGAAGGATTCATGACTAGAAACGAGGAATCAATAAATTATATGGAATCATGAACGACAGAAAGATCCGTCAGATCTAGTCATATTATTCTATTATATTGACAATTTCGAAAAACTAGTCATATTATGAACATAGTATGGGTCGGTCAGGAAAACATGCCCCCATCGTCTAGTGGTTCAGGACATCTCTCTTTCAAGGAGGCAGCGGGGATTCGACTTCCCCTGGGGGTAGGGTACTATGAAAGGAGGTTGATCATGGATTCTAAATAACCTTAGAAGTGATTGTTCCTGGGTCGATGCCCGAGCGGTTAATGGGGACGGACTGTAAATTCGTTGGCAATATGTCTACGCTGGTTCAAATCCAGCTCGGCCCAAAAATGCGCTGATCCACCATGAATGGATAGAACCCATTTGTTTTCCAGAAATAACGAATTCGCAGGAAAAAAAAAAAGAAAACTTTCTAATATATCCCTACTTACATTTTTTTATTTTCTCTTTTTTCTTTGAAAAAATGGATTCTCAATCGATTTGAGAATAACAACATGGGTTATTAGTAATCCGTGTTGTTTTCACTAAGCATTCACGGAACTCTCAATATATCTGCGAATCTCTGTTACAACGCAGTAATTCAAAATAGATGTTGAATGAAATAAAAATAATATGGATATACTTTTTAGGGGGATTGTAGTTCAATTGGTAAGAGCACCGCCCTGTCAAGGCGGAAGCTGCGGGTTCGAGCCCCGTCAGTCCCGACGTATCCAATATATACTCAATCCACCCCTTTTTTATTCGGATAAAAGGGTACGGGGAACATAATTTCATTCCCCCAAAAAGTGATCTTTAGTTTTTTTTTAGCATTTACCATCAAAAAAATCCGTTCTATTTCAAATAGTAACAATTGGTGGGAGAGAGCCATATGTGAATTAGTACAATTATTGGGGGCAGCATATTCAGAATTCCAGTAGAGTATCTACTGTATTTTTTTGATTGCTCCTCATCCTTGTAATGTATAACAATACTATATGTTTATTTTTTTACTAAGAGCATTTTTTGTACTAACATTATAAAATAAATTAAACATAGTTACCCTGATAGAACCCATTCAGGTTAAACCTATTTTTTGGTTCCAATTGTGTGGAATCTTAATTACTAAAAAGAATCTCTTCCCACCGAGCAAGGGAATGAATCTTTTTTTTCCTTCGGGTCCAAAGAAACAACCAAAAAAATAGTGAATTGTATGGAATATTAGATCTTTTATACCAAGATTAACCTTTCTCACACTTCTTTGGTTGTCAAGAAAACTAGATTATTAACATTCAAAAAGGAATTTAGAGCTTAACTCCGTCCTTTTTTCATTTCACGTCGATGGGTTGGTAACCAAAAAAGTGGGCAAATGGGCACAAAATGCTTGATCGGATAATTGTAAAAAAAAGGTGATATATTATGGTATATTATGGTATATTTTTGGTATATTATGGTATATAAAGTCAAGAAGAGAAAAACGGATAAGAAATCAAAAATTATTGATTGGATTATTAATCCAATTTTTTATTCAGTATGGATAAAGGACCCTTCTATGTTATACTATTCAATTCTTGACGATTAATCCATGTGATAGCTCAGATATTCTTATTCATGATATTGATCTGATTCAATATCATCGCGATGTAATTCATCTCATTGAATTGAATTTACCGGCGAAAGAGTGATTCCTCATCTCTAGGGGATTAAATCCCGAGTTATTGCGAAGTAAAAAAAAACGAAATAATGATATTATGGAAGTAAATATTCTTGCATTTATTGCTACTGCACTGTTCATTCTAGTTCCTACTGCCTTTTTACTTATCATATATGTAAAAACCATAAGTCAAAATCAAAATAATTAATTTGAAGGAAACTTGGCTTCTTAGTTCTTATTAATGATTGAATAAATACAAAATGAATAAATAAAAGCTTTAACTTTTGATTCTTAATGAAATGAGCGAACGACAATCAGCAGTATTCTATGAGATCTGATAGTATGGTAGAAAGAAATATATTCATCTTTCTACCATACTAGTTACCTTTTTTAGTCTTATTGAAGTATAGAAAGTCGGATTCTATCGATTAATATAGATCAATCAAAATATTGATTGATCTTCATATATCATATATGTGATATGAATTAGGTATATGTAATCTTAATATTACCCTATTCTAATTCTTTGTTTCATCCATTTGATTTGTATTGATTCCAATCAAGCTCAAAAAGCAAAAGACAACTCCCCTCTTAGTCTTACCATGCTAATTCCAAGGTTTCTTAGGTTTTTTTTAGTTCAAATATGAACTATGAATCCTGACATACATCGAAAGACTAAAATACATGAAGTAAAAAGCAATATGGGTATATATAAAACCTAGTCGTTTTTTGACATTATGAAGAAGTAATTGATTACACCACTGACCAATAATTCAAGGAGTTCTATGGGAACGGAACTTATTCGGATTTCGAAAAGGAGTTGTAAAAATGCTTGAACATCGAAAGTGCGTATCTATGTCATTTCAAAAAAGTACTACTTTATCTTTGAAAACGAAAGGAAACAAATAAAAGAAATAAAAGGGAATCCCCTCTTACTCATTGTCGATATATGTGGTAAAATTTGGTTGGTTTATCAGTTTAGGAAGAATTCGGTTGGAATCTCTTTCTGTCTCCCCTTTACTTTAGGAATACGAGCAGGAGAATTGTTGAAATATCTGTTTGATTGAAAAAAGGGTATTATTCATATTATTCATATAGTACATTACTATACCAGACCAGACCAGAATACAATGGAACTTTGAATTAAATAAAAAAATGTAATAATTTCAAGCGCTTTACAGAGCTATCTAGAAAACAATTGATAAAGTTTGATTCATCAACTTAATTAGTAGTACTTAGAGTCCACTTCGTCCCCACACTACGAGTGAAAGGGAAAATGTAAAGACTACCATTAAAGCAGCCCAAGCAAGACTTACTATATCCATGTGAATGATGTCCCCTATCTCGATAAATATGAAGGAATTAGTCCATTATTATTCACTAATAATAGTGGATAAATAGTGAACAGTCAAAAAGGATTCTGACCCAAGACTATTCATAAATCAATACACTAAATACACTTCAAACAAGTTTTTTTATGATTTTTATAGTAGAAATGGGAACCATTAAGCCTACACAAAATAGGCCTTGCCATTCTTGGAAGTAGTACGGGAATGTTATTAATTGAACACATAGAAACGAAAATCTATTGTTTCGTTTGTTGATCTTGATAAGTAAAAGACATAAACAATGTGGAATGAAGATAAATCATTCATCCCTGTCTTTCCTAATTTGATTTAATTTTGACTATACTCCCGATTGTCACTCTTGAACCAATCGGGGGATAGCCTATTTCATTCTTGGCTCGAGGTTAGTGCAAAAAGTCTTTCTTTTTGCACTTTTTTCTAAAAAAGCCAATTACCCATTCAATCTAATATTGATTGAATGCCTGCGCATTTATAGACTTTCATGAGTCTGTATCCAAAGTATTTTCCTGCTCTTTTCTCACACCCACTAATTCACTTGCCTATCCGGCTTAGTTCAATTTAAGCTAAGATCGAGAAGATCCAGTCAGTAGCCACTACATTGTAGTGGAAGGACTTCCAAATTCTCTTCCACTAGAATCTTGAATCTTAGACGCAAGGATTTAAATCCTTTTTAGTTTTGAGAAGCGACAGATGCTTAGAATCAAGCAAGTATCAACAGTTCTTTTGCGTCTGTGAGGGAATATAATTCATTGAGTTATATATCGGCCAAACATAATAAGGAATTTTGAGTCTTGTGTTGATCAGGCGACACCCGGATTTGAACTGGGGAAAAAGGATTTGCAGTCCCCCGCCTTACCACTCGGCCATGTCGCCAAAATGATATAAACTAGACTAACATTTTTTCTTTCTATTGAAATAAAAAATG